TAAAAATTAGAGTAATCTTTTAATATAATTGCTATGCTTAGTGTGTGACTCGTCGATTTTTTAGGGTTCGGATTAAAAAAGCAACCCAGTAGTATGAAAACTAACTCATCACTTCCTATTATCTGGATCTAAAGAACCAGTCAAACTATGATAAATTGGTCATATTTTTGTAGCAACTGAGATTTAAACTTTAATTCTAAGTTTAATTTAAGCAAAATAAAGAAGAAAGGTGTGGATAAATGGAAGGATGAGAGAAAGAGAGAAAATAAACATCTATGCTATAGAATCTAATATGTAAGGTCTATGAGTCATCTCCTAAAAGGCAGTGTAATAAAGCATCAATACTAATTGATTCATCCATAATGAACTATTCACTATTTAATGAATTCTTCGTATAAAAGAAAAAATAGAAGAGCTTAGAGTCAATAAAGACTAAGAAAGTTGACTCACAAATAAATTGTAAATTGGATTATGAGCTCCATTGTAGAATTCGGACCTAACCATTAAGGACGAAGTGGTGGGAACGATGGAATCTGTGAATGCAAAAGATTTTATTGAACAAATAAATTTTAATGATTCACTAGTCAGGATGGCGAAATTAACCATAAAAATTCTATTCTGATACGTCACGAATGGGCGTTAGGACTGAAATAGATATTGCAAGAGGAAATATTCGCCTGCGAAAAACTTTATTTTTTTAGTGATAAACTTAGATAAAGGACAAAAGCAAATAAAGATTTATTAGGACCTTAAAAAAAAACGATTATTTAATAATAAAAAAAAACAAGTAAATTTTAATCCTTTTATTCGCGAGGAGCTGGATGAGAAGAAATTTTCATGTCCAGTTCTGTAGTAGAGATGAAATTCGAAAATAACCATCAACTATAACCCCAAAAGAACTAAATTCCGTAAACAACATAGAGGAAGAATGAAGGGAAGATCTTATCGGGGGAATCAAATTTCTTTCGGTAAATATGCTCTTCAAGCACTTGAACCTGCTTGGATCACATCTAGACAAATCGAAGCGGGTCGACGAGCAATGACACGAAATGCGCGCCGTGGTGGAAAAATATGGGTCCGCATATTTCCAGACAAACCGGTTACAGTAAGACCTGCTGAAACACGTATGGGTTCGGGGAAGGGGTCCCCTGAATTTTGGGTAGCTGTTGTTAAACCGGGGCGAATACTATATGAAATGAGTGGAGTAACCGAAAATATAGCTCGAAGGGCTATTTTAATAGCAGCATCAAAAATGCCTATACGAACGCAATTTCTTATTTCGGGATAAAAAATGTAGAACCACTAGAAATCCATTTTAGGTATGAAAAAAACTTATGGTTTTTTCTTTTTGGACAACTAATATTTCTTTTATTTTATTCATTCTTTGTATTAAATTTATATGATTCAACCTCAGACCCATTTAAACGTAGCCGATAATAGTGGGGCTCGAAAATTAATGTGTATTCGAATCATAGGAGCTAGCAATCGTCGATATGCTCATATTGGTGACGTTATTGTTGCTGTGATCAAAGAAGCAATACCCAATATGCCCCTACAAAAATCAGAAGTAGTTAGAGCGGTAATTGTTCGTACCTGTAAAGAACTTAAACGGGACAGCGGCATGATAATACGATATGATGACAATGCTGCAGTTGTGATTGATCAAGAAGGAAATCCAAAAGGAACTCGAATTTTTGGTGCAATCCCCCGAGAATTAAGACAATTAAATTTTACTAAAATAGTTTCATTAGCTCCCGAGGTATTATAAAGTAAAACGAGATGTTAATATTTTTTTTATCTTTCTTTGGGTTATTTGAAAGAAATAAATTAAGAACTAGATCAATTTGTAGATTGTGTCTCACGCATATACCTTTTCAAATTTCTATATCATAAACCAATAAAAAAAACATGTTAATTATATCCAATTTAGAGGCACCAATAATTTTAGTTCATCATGGGTAGAGACACTATTGCTGAGATAATAACCTCTATACGAAATGCGGATATGGATAGCAAAAGAGTTGTTCGTATAGCATCTACTAATATTACCGAAAATATTGTTAAACTACTTTTCCGAGAAGGTTTTATCGAAAATGTCCGAAAACATCGAGAACAAAACAAATCTTTTTTGGTTTTAACCCTGCGACATAGAAGAAATAGGAAAAGACCCTATAGAAATTTTCTAAATTTAAAACGGATCAGTCGACCCGGTCTACGAATTTATTCTAATTCTCAAAGAATTCCTAGACTTTTAGGTGGAATGGGGATTGTAATTCTTTCTACTTCTCGCGGTATAATGACAGACCGGGAGGCTCGACTAGAAGGAATAGGCGGAGAAATTTTGTGTTATATATGGTAATCCTTTTAATATACAAATGGGATCCGAAATTTTTTCCTATTTGTAACAAAAAAAAAAGGGGGGATGAATTGTCTAATATTGTTTCGGCTCCATTAGTTGATACTCCAAGGGGGCTTTACCTGGAATGAAAGAACAAAAATGGATTCATGAAGGTTTTATCACTGAATCGCCTCCAAACGGCATGTTCCGTTCGGTTAGATAATGAGGATTTGATTCTAGGTTATGTTTCAGGAAAGATCCGACGTAGCTTTATACGGATACTACCCGGAGATAACGTCAAAATTGAAGTAAGTCGTTATGATTCAACCAGAGGACGTATAATTTATTGCCTACGAAACAAGGATTCAAAAGATTAGGCGGTTTTTTTTGTATTGAATATGCGGCGAGATGCAAAATTTCAAGAAACTTATTTTTTACCAAGAAGTAAATTTAGAATTAAGGAATGATAAATATGAAAATAAGAGCTTCCGTTCGTAAAATTTGTGAAAAATGTCGACTAATCCGCAGGCGGGGGCGCATTATAATAATTTGTTCCAACCCGAGACATAAACAAAGACAAGGATAATAAGACTCGCTAAAGAGCTCCGTATACAAATAAAGAATCTGTTTTGATGTGAAATGGATATATCCATATATTTATGATTCATATTTATGAGATGATAAAATATGGCAAAAGCTATGCCGAGAATCGGTTCACGTAGAAATACACGCATTGGATCACGTAAAAGTGCACGTAGAATACCAAAGGGAGTTATTCATGTTCAAGCAAGTTTCAATAATACCATTGTGACGGTTACAGATGTACGAGGTCGGGTGGTTTCCTGGTCCTCCGCCGGTACTTGTGGATTCAAGGGTACAAGAAGAGGGACCCCCTTTGCTGCTCAAACGGCAGCAGTAAATGCTATTCGTACAGTAATTGATCAAGGTATGCAAAGAGCAGAAGTCATGATAAAAGGGCCTGGTCTCGGAAGAGACGCAGCATTACGAGCTATTCGTAGAAGTGGTATACTATTAACTTTCGTACGGGATGTAACGCCTATGCCACATAATGGCTGTAGACCTCCGAAAAAAAGACGTGTGTAAAAATCAGCAGTGAATAAATTTCAAGAGAAAAAAAATACTTCAATAAAAAAAAATATTACTATGGTTCGAGAGAAAGTAACAGTATCTACTCGGACACTACAGTGGAACTGTGTTGAATCAAGAACAGACAGTAAACGTCTTTTTTATGGGCGCTTTCTTCTGTCTCCACTTATGAAAGGCCAAGCCGACACAATAGGCATTGCGATGCGAAGAGCTTTGCTTGGAGAAATAGAAGGAACATGTATCACACGTGTAAAATTTGAGAACGTTCCACACGAATATTCTACTATAACGGGTATTCAAGAATCGGTTCATGAAATTTTAATGAATTTGAAAGAAATTGTATTTAAAAGTAATCTATATGGAACTTGTAACGCATCTATTTGTGCCAGGGGTCCTGGATATGTAACTGCTCAAGATATTATCTTACCTACTTATGTCGAAATCGTAGACAATACACAACATATAGCTAGCTTAACAGAACCCATTAATTTTTATATTCGATTAGAAATCGAGAGAAATCGCGGATATCTTCGAAAAATGCTACATAACTTTCAAGACGGAAGTTATCCTATAGATGCTGTATTCATGCCTGTTCGAAACGTGAATCATAGTATTCATTCCTATGGGAATGAAAAACAAGAGATCCTGTTTCTCGAAATATGGACAAATGGGAGTTTAACTCCAAAAGAAGCACTTCATGAAGCCTCTCGGAATTTAATTGATTTATTTATTCCCTTTTTACATAAGGAAGAAGAAAACTCAACCTTCGAGGACAATAAAGAAACAGTTCCCTTTTCCCCCTTTCTTTTTCACGAGAAATTGGAGAAACTAAAAAAAAACAACAAAAAAAGAGCATTGCAATCGATTTTTATTGACCAATCCGACTTATCTCCCAGGGTTTATAATTGCCTCAAAAGGTCAAATATATATACATTATTTGATCTTTTGAATAACAGTCAAGAAGATCTTATGAAAATTGAACATTTTCGCCTCGAAGATGTAAAACAGATATTGGGCATTCTAGAAAAACACTTCGCAATTGATTTACCAAAAAAGAAGTTTTAAATCTATTGAAATTGATTAAGATGAAAATAGGTTTTCAATCTATAGGTATAATTCATATATTTGAAAGAAATTCTGAATTTTCTTGAATAGATGTATCTAGGGAAAATTAGCTTTAAAGCTACTATTCCCTAGATACACACGTCGTATTATTTCATAATTGAATCAAAAAATTAAAAAAGACCTAAAGTTAGGGATTTCTCAATTGGTAATGTTGCACCAATACCTAACCAAAGAGCGACTACGGTACCAATCAAAAAGACGGTTGTCGCTACTGGACGGCGAAATGGATTTTGGAATTTATTAACATTTTCTAAAAAAGGTACTGTTAATAATCCCGCAGGTACTGAAACCATTAAAAGAACACCTAATAATTTATTGGGCACTGTACGAAGTATTTGAAATACGGGAAAGAAATACCATTCAGGTAATATTTCCAGAGGGGTTGCAAACGGATCTGCCGGTTCCCCAAGCATTGATGGTTCTAGAACCC